AGGAAGAGGAGGAAAAAAAAAGCTTATGATGAGCATCTATTTGAGTCGATCATTTCCAAGATCTAATTCCAGTTTTTTCTTATGTAGTGGAAACGCCTTACAATCTGAAGTTTTACGCTTAAGGGAAGAAATGTTCTTGGTGGATGCAGGACCTGGGACCCCCAGAATTTGTATGCAAGATGAGCCTACAGGAGTGCCAATCAACCGAGCCACCAGGTTTGAGAATAAGGTGGGATCCCTGGATCTAGTGGCCGGTGAATCACTGATCAAAGAGCAGATTTTGGAGAGATTCTTCATCGATCTAGTGGCCGGTGAATCACTGATCAAAGAGCGAGCAGCCGCCCGGTTTAATGATTTGGTGGGATCCACAGATGTAGTGGCTGGTGAACCGCTTCTTCTTCTTCCACGAAGATTCAGACAAAACCGAGCTTGGATGGAACTGAACAAGATTTGGCGAACGAATACAAAGGTCAAAGGCTTTATTATTGAGAAAGTCAAAGGAGGTTATTCAGTAGCCATCGCAGGTTTCATTACTTTTCTTCCATTCCGTCCTCTCATAAGTCAAAGGATATCGAATGATCGATTCACCATTGAGAGCATTAACCCCAAAAGGACGAATATTGTGGTGTTCTAACAGCGGCAGATCAAACAAGAACTTGATGAGCGAAATCCGCTTACGAAAAAAAAAGAGCTCTTTTTTCAATTCCGAAGCCTAGCGTCTCCTGATAACACTCTATCACCTTAATCCATTCTTTTGTTGAGGGTCTGGCACTTATTCCGGCTCTCTATTTACATAGCGAAGAAAGGCTCTTGCTCGAATGCGTGACTGCGGCGCGCCTATCGCCCCGGCACGGCACTCTAAAATGCATGTTAGGTTGAGCAAGAATACTGCGACTAGGGAGACGAAGAATGGAATTGAAGGCATAGTCTCAATAAAAAGAATTGAACACCATGGCGGATTTGGATGGAGTCTCGCAGAAACCTATTAGAGTAAGATAGGTTTCTTGAGCAAATCCTTTAATCGTGGGAGGAAAGGGCAGAAAAGTGAGCCCACCCCAGGCAAACCCACTTCTCGTTATCTTGTTCCTGGTCAAGTTCCCGTATCCGCTCCTTACTCCAATCCTCCCCATCAAATTAAAGTAACGTAAGGAAGGGCCACTCTCAATTGAATAAGCGTATCAAAGAGAATGAGGTCTAGCGCCCCGGAATACCATCGAGAAAGAGCAATAGAACAAGGTGGGAATAAGATATAACAAATGGGTAGGATAACCAAGGGCAATTCAATCGCTTTATGAGAGAATCGGTATACTTTCTGCGTAGGCAGGCCCAGCGGTATCCAATCAATGTAGTCGGCGGAACAAAGGAAAGAGGAATGGGAGAAGTTTTAGAGGAAAATCTAAGTACCAAGAGGGAAATGGAGCTCGAATCCATAGCATTCTCCACGCACCCACCATTCGTTAGCAGCGACCTTACCACGCATCATTACCACCAGCCATTTCACTCGAATCTGTAGTAAGCAGTATCCTTCGCAACTAGAGGATAAATTGGATTCTTTTTTGTCTTTTTATTGGCATCAACAACCTTAAGAACCATAGGTGCACCAACCGATTGAGAGATTGGAGTGCAGTGACCGTACCCGAGATAGATCTGAACCAACGGTTGCGGAGAATAGGTGCAACGGGGAATCATGGGAATAACAAGAGGGTACGTAGGGATGCTTTCAAAGCTGACCAAGCTCCTTTTTCTAACGATTGAAAAAAGAAATCGGCCGGTGTTCTTCCCAACTGCTCCAATAAACGTGCCTACACCCCATTCCGTCTGGAGAATGATATGATTGACCGAGAGTACTTATGAAACCCGGCACTGAACTAATGGTTTTATCTGCGACCTCCTGAACTGTTCGTATCGCTCTCTTCGGTTAAAAAAGGCTATGATGAAACTTCGGATCGGCTTCCTAGCGTACGGAATACGGAATGGATTCCAAAGCCCCTCTGTTTTAGCTTAGACTAACGGCACCGATTCCTAGTGCTATAACAGAAACAGCCATTAACGCGCAAATGAAAGCCCTCACAACACTCGATACCTGCAACTGCTCCCGCTTATGGTAGTAGATAAACAGGTGGACATGTATCTGCAGTCTCTGCTGCTGGTAGATTGACTGCTTTATATGGACCTGGGGCTGCAACTGAGGGTAGTGCTTGGGAATGCTACTCTAGCTCTAGCTCCCCTTACTAGATCAAATAAGGCACCTACGAACCGCTAAAGAGAGTTTCTCTCTCCCTCCCCCCTATACTTTAAAGCGAAGCGGGACTTGTTTCTCTCTCTCGTCTCGGCTTCTTCAACTACTCTTTCCGCAAGCCCTATGTTGTAAGGGATGGAAAGTGCAATCGCCAAAGCCGGCTATTCGGAAAGCAAGGAGGTCTTTCTCTGCTCCTTTCTTCCCCAACAATAGTTTCGGCAGACTCTGCTTTCGACAACCGGGAAAACTTCTTCCTAAAAAGAAATGGTTGCCAGTAGTATGGTAGCCATGTGATTGGTATAAGCCGAAAAGACATGTTTAATAAGAGTTGTCTGCCACTGAGGCTAAGCCCTATTTGAGACTAAGGCAGGCTCCTTTTGACTGCATTTTTTCCTGCTTTCCTTGCGCCCCTTCCAACTAGTTATAGATTGTCTTAATGCCTATAAACTGGGACCAAGCCAAGTAAGTCCGTAGATCATCTGTTAATCCTTTTTTGAATCCCAGTTTTCTTAGTATCCGTCGTCGTCTGGGGTTTTTTTAACATGACCAAAGTATACAAAATGTTTTCCCCCCGGGGAAACAAGGAAAAAAGATAGTTTTGAAGCCTCGAACGATTGGCGCTTTGCTCTCTATCTGGCTTTGTTCTTATTACAGTGTTATCTGCAACCAGCCAGCAAGTAGAGATATGGAGAGAGGGGACAGCTTTGTCGCGGACCTTTCTTTGGTTTCTTTTATGAACTCCACTGGTCGTCCATGGATTATAGGTGCTATCCATTGTATATAAATAAACTTTCGTATCCTACTCCGAAAATCCAATTTTCCTTAAGCATATAGAAACCTATTATTCAAATTTTCATATGTTGCTGGTTTGGCGAGTTTAGTGATCATGGCTGGCTCACCTGATCTATCAGCTGAGTAGTAAGCATCCTTGGGATAATCATCAATATCTCTTCCTATCCAAATGAGATTAGGAGGACGCCTTTTTTAAAGAGCCAGCCTGTCTTTCAATAGATTGGCAATTACCTTAGTCATTCTCTTATACAGTGTAGTTTCTATAGCAATGGGCCTCGGTCTAGTGAGGTTTTGCTTTTTTGGGAATCATTGCTAGGAAGAAGGATTGAATTGCACCTGGTTTGCTCCTGTTTGACTTCAATTACCATATGGAGATGGAGATCTTCCTTAATTATGTTCCAGCACTGCCCCTGCATTAATCAACCAAGTAGAAGTGAAAGTTTAGTTGGAATCCATCTAGTCTAGTAGTTTTTTACTATGAACAGCCCCCTGTTGTTGATAGATAGTTTACCAGATTGAAGAATTTTTTTTTTGCTTGGAGGACTTTTGAAATATTTGATGGACTGTTGCTATATGCTGTTGGCTTGATAAGATGGATAAGTGTGAGAACAATTTCATAACTTCTGTCCTTATCTCCTCATGCTGAACCAAAACCCGGCCTGCCTGTTGGGCATTTCAAATTGATGAAAGTGTGGATTCTGCGTTTCTTAATAGATGCGTGGAAAAAAGAAAAACCTTTTCACCAAAACTGTCGAGATTGTAGGCGCAGCGGCTCCCCTACCCTTCTTGACTTAAAGCTGAGCTTCCAATCTTCTATACATACAATAGTCCTCTATGTGTTCTGCATGTGGTTCTCTCTTACTTGCTTGTTCTAATCTTCCTTTTTCATTCACGCCTTTTTTGCTTGTTTTGTATTTTTAACATGCATTTCCTTCGCCTTTTGAATTTTCAGTAGGGGCCTTTAGTCGTTGTTGAATTGCTACTGCTACTAGTACTAGTCTTCGGTTAAAGCAGTAGGCAGGAGCTTTCAAATTCCTGGAAGTTTCATTCCAAGTTTCCTCAATCAATTGTATACATTCTGCATTCAGAAGCCCCAGTCTAGATATGGATCCATCCTCAAAAGTATAGGGCTTCTCCTTGGTTGTCATTAATATAGGTCTATGATCAGCCCTTCCAAGTAGTGGTAAGAATGGATTCAAGTAAGATAGATTCGTTCTCCATGATACCTTCCCTTTACTCCATAGGGCCTTTCCCGGATTCTACTCCCTCTTGTCGATTAGACCAGGTAAAAACTCCATTATTTAATTCCAGTTAGATTATACTGAGCAGTTCTCTGAATGTAGACATGAGACGATCAGCAGATCTTCGACTGCCCTTTTAGCTTTATCTAGTTAAGGGTGAGTCTGATCTGGTTATAATCCCCCATGTATAAACATTCCATATCCAAAAACATTTATAGTTCCTGCCTTTTTAATGCGGGATAATGTTTGTTTATATAGATTAGAGATGTCAATCAATGAGCCAGAGTTTATTGGTATGCCCAATTTGATCCAGTAAGGAGTCGTTAGTTTCAGTGTTGGAAAGCGAGGCCTTCATTCTCTTCTTCCGAATCAGGCCGATTTTGACTTTCTTAAAGGGGTGTTGGAATGGGGATAAAGACTACTGAAAGCGACTCCAGTAGGTATCCTTGGCTTAATTGGCTGGGCTGCCCAGTTGAATTTCCTGCAAGAATAGTCAATATGATGTTGTTCTACTATCCTTCTCATTTTCTTAAGTTTCCTAAGCCTCTAATGTTCTAGGAGAAGTTTTTTCATAAGATAACCGGTTCATCCTGACCGGGTCTTTTTTGTCTCTTGAGTACTTTACAAAACAAATAGGGGAGGCAATTTCGATGTATCAGTCAGAATCACTAGCCATTTCGACCGATCCTCTTCCTCCTCATTTCTGGTTGGTTGGAAATTCGTTTTCC